TATTTCTTATTATTTCTTATTAATTTAATAAAAAAATAAAGTAAAAGCGGGTAGCGGGAATCGAACCCGCATCGTTAGCTTGGAAGGCTAGGGGTTATAGTCGACGTTGATTCATCATTTTTAACGTCTCTAATTCAAAACTGAACGTGAAACTTTGGTTTCATTCGGCTCCTTTATGGAAGATGTATAAATTCCTATATTAAGACATGAACGAAAAAAAAAATTCCACCCATAACATCTATGTCAGCTTTTCTGTCTGAATGTATTCAGAACAACCCGCTTTCTAGACGATCCCTATAGAAAAGAGGGGGATTATATTATAACAACCTTTCTAGTTACTTCGTTCTCTATTTCTATGTGAGAGAATCCTTAGGAAAAGCATTTTGTTTCTACCGAGCTAAAACAATTTGTCGATGTCTCTAGTAAACCAAAGTCATTGTTTAATAGCCATTTTGCTTCAATTTCCGTAATACAAATTCCAAATTAAAGATTTAGTTACGATTAGAAAGCCACTTTCTATCTTTATCCATGGATCCTTTACTCATACTTATTCAATTAGAAGTATTGATCTAATTAAAAAAAAAAATTATGTTTCGTAATCTCATAATCCAATTTTTCAATTTTTAATTGATTCTTGGATACAAATCACGAGAATGTATATTCTTCCTCGAATTTTTCATTGAGAGGTAAAGGATTAAATCCTTTTAAGAAATAAAGTTTTTGGTCGGAATGAAATATTAATCAAACCGAAAGACCCCTTAACTATATAAAGGATTATAGAACGAATCACACTTTTACCACTAAACTATACCCGCTACAATCCGATTATTGTATATAAATGAACCTTTTGTCGAACAAGAAAATGGGTCGTAATAAAAAGTGAAAAGAGTAAAAAGAAAGGATAGGATCATAAAATAATCATGAAAATTAGAGCGTTTACGTGTTGTATCAGAGAACCCAATGAGATTCGGAAAAGAGAATTCATTAAATTTCAATAACTAAAACTAAATAACAAGTGTTTTTTTGCCGGAGGTTTTTGACCTAGACGTCTCGACAAAACTACTTAAGCCATAACATACATGAAAATGTATTGTGCAAGAATCCACAGTTCCCTTTTTGTTATTTATTTACTTTACTAAAATAAAAGGAATAAAGAAAATAAAGAATAAATATAAAAAATTAAGATAAGAAACGACACTTTGATTCGATATCATTTGATTCTATATCATAGAAATCAAAAGAGTTTTTATTTTTCCAATCGTAATAACAAGCAAGTATTTTAGTTTTCAAATAAAAAAAAATTATTTATGATTCGTTGGAACAATAAATGGCGGGCCCGGCCTGGTCAGTACTTAGCCGGGCCGTGGAACTAAAAAGCACTCTCGGATGAAAAAAAAATATTATGAAGGGCTCTTTCAATCCTTATTTTTTATAATGTAACATAGTATTATCCTTTTTCAATTGGGAGGAGAGATGGCTGAGTGGACTAAAGCGTCGGATTGCTAATCCGTTGTACGAGTTTTTCGTACCGAGGGTTCGAATCCCTCTCTTTCCGTTTTTGTTGATGACTTGGTATTTTCTTTCGAATTTTTCGCGAGCTCTTTTTATTTTTAATAGTTAAAAATGTGTAATAGATAAAATCCTACTAAGAACATTTAAAAATCAAGCAAGGAAAACCTTATCTTTTATTCTTCACGTCCAGGATTACGTCCTGGATCATTAGACAGGAATCCGAAAATAAAGAGAGAAACAAAGAATATCACTACCGTGTAAACAAATAGTTTGAGAGTAAGCATTACATAATCTCCAAGATTTTTTTTAGTAAAAAAGAGAATAGATTCTCCGTTTTTATACCGCATACCCTACTATTTTGATTTTTTATTTTGACACCAAGAAATAAAGTGGGGTGATCCAGATTTTTCGCGGTTGTACAAGAATTTCAATATTTGAATTGAGGGTGTAAGACTTATCTGATCTTATCAATTCTTTTCTTTGAATTTTTTTTTTTTTCGATAAATCATGAATTTGTCTAGACATTATTAAATTAAAGATATCATCGAAAACTTACAGCAGCTTGCCAAACAAAGGCTAAGAGAAAAAAAAACAGGGGTATTACTGGCATAACATCTACGATTGGATTTAAAAAAGCGTAGGCCTCGGGCAATTTGGCGACGAAAAAACTACTTGAATAAAGAGCAGAATTAAGACAGATACAGATCAAACTAAATATATTAAGCATAACAAACATTTTGTTCTTGAGGATAATTGTATTTTATTTATTTTGATTGATTGATTGAGTTATTAATAAATTGAGTTTTTTATTATTTTATTATTATAAATATGTTATTATTCATAGAAAAGAAAAATGAATAAAAAGAAAATAAGATAGACCAAAAAACTTTCTTTGATTTGAACTCACCCAATCAAAAATCCTTCAATTCTCAAATCAAAAGAGAATAGAATAAACCATACTTTCATACAATATCTTAATTGAATTATATGTAATGATCAATAAATTCTGTTTAATTCTACGTCTACATGTATAAAAATTCTAGTAATCTATTTTATAGATAATAGATATTTAGACTTGAGTTGACGAACAACCAGTACCAATATTAGTGTTTATTAGTGTCGACTAGAAATGGGGCGTGGCCAAGTGGTAAGGCAACGGGTTTTGGTCCCGCTATTCGGAGGTTCGAATCCTTCCGTCCCAGAACATACCTGACCCACGGTCATTTTATTAATCTATAATTTTATTATTTTATAATAAAAAATAAAATATATATCTATATCATAATCTATATCATAATAAAATATATCAAAATAAAGATTGTCTTTTCGACCAGTCTTCCGTTTAGGAGTATAATATTGTTATAGAATGTGATTCTTATTTCTTTTTTTTTTTTTTTTATTAATCATATCTTTTTCATATCTTTTTCACAAATTTAATCGAGTTCAAATAACACGCATATGAAACGAAATTTGGATTTGTTAAATATTACTGATTTTACAATATGAAATATGAAAAAATAACAACCTAAATCTTCAATCTTTCCTTACATCAGTCTTTTTTTTTATTAATCATTGATGGTTTAATCCAATATGGATTTATCTTTCTCTTAATGATGATAAAAAGCGAATGGTACTTACTGTAAAACCTTATGCAAATAATGATATAGGGTAGGAAACTATTCAATCAATTAAATCTTTTTAATGATTTCTTATGAGTTCTTGGTACTCTAAGAAGTGTGAAATTGTTGAATTTATCCTATCACGTTACTTGAAGATAGAGATTCAAAATAACTTGTTTATTCGTGTTTATTTATTCATGTTATGTTAGTTATAATTAAAAAAATAATTATAAACAATGGGGTTAAATTGATTGAATTCTTGTTGAGACTTCGTCATACATTATCCATTCTTCATATAGAAGAAAAAAGTATAGATTATTATGTACCGACCGAACCGATGATTATTCACGATTCCATAATTGAATCAATTACATACTGGTTCCAAACTGAAGGAATGTTATGGTAAAACTTCGTTTAAAACGATGTGGCAGAAAGCAACGTGCGACTTGAAGGACATGATCAGCTGTGGATTCTTACATCCACCACTTTTTTATATTATATAGGAACGAAAGTGCTCTTGGCTCGACATCATTTGTTCTGTTCCACTGGAACCCTCATTTTTGAGAGTGTTGCCATGTAAATAGTACACGATGGAGCTCGAGTAGAACGTATTGATTAATTTCTCAAGGGCAAGAATCTAAGGTTAGTATCGATCAATAAATTGGAACAACTTCGTAAGTATATTTTAGATATATAAATCTAAAGGATCCAATTCGATAAAATTTTAAAGTTAATTTTGTTGGAATTGGTAAAACTCTTTTGATCAAATCAAAAGTAAAGTGTATTACGTAGGAATCAACCATTCATACGATTCTTTGATAGAAAGAAATCACAAAAAATGGTATGTTGCTGCCGTTTTGAAACGATTTAAAGATCACCGAAGTAATGTCTAAACCCAATGATTCAAGGCAAAGATAAAGATCCTGGAACAAGGAAATACCGTTTTCAATTGTCTCAACAACCAGATCATATTTAAGAATCAAAATAGATTCTAAAGGAGACAGACAAAAAGGGTTAGAGACCACTCAATAAATTTAATACCTAAAAGGTTTCTTTTGAGTTATTTGAGAGTTATTCAACTTGAGTTATGAGGATACAAATAATTTTTTTTTTTTGGGGGGGGGGAGACTAAGAAAAAGTATTTAAACTAAAATCAATAATATAATGAATTTGATGATTTTATGGATCTATTTGATATTATGATTCTATACATAGACATAATTTAGAATTTTCTCGAGCCGTACGAGGAGAAAACTTCTTATACGTTTCTAGGGGGGGGGGAGTATTGTTCATCTATCCCAATGAGCCATTTATCGAATCGTTGCAATTGATGTTCGATCCCGACGAGAGGGAAGAGATCTTCGTAAAGTGGGTTTTTATGACCCGATAAAGAATCAAATCTATTTAAATGTTCCTGCTATTCTATATTTCCTTGAAAAAGGTGCTCAACCTACAGGAACTGTTCATGATATTTCAAAAAGGGCGGGGGTTTTTACGGAACTTCGCCCTAATCAACAAATAAAATTCAATTAATGAAATAAAAAAAATGTGGATGATTTGTATATAGCCTTGTATAACCTTTTTGTTTCTTTGCTATTTCCTCTTTTGTTCTATTTATATCATACTAAATTTATTATTGTTACTATAAAAGAGTGTCTTTTATAACGACAAAAATCTATTTATATTTTATTGATATAAATTTTATTGATATATATAAAAATTTTATTGATATATATAAAATAGATAGAAAAAGATTAAGTGAATAAATAAATGAAGTAATCGGGTCTATAAATATAAAAAATATAAAATTTTGAGATTACTGTCAATGAGTTAAGGAACAAATAAAAAAACACAAAGGATTTCACTTGC